AGTGTTGGGAGTTTTTGTTTGTTTTTGTTTGTTTTTGTTTGTTTTTGTTTGTTTTTGTTTGCCTTGGCTAGTTTGTTTTTATTTTGCTTGATGTGGGTTGTGTAGTATGGATGGATTAAGGTCGGTTATAGTTTTCTAGGAGGTTTCCATTAGTAATTTTATAGTGATTATGTGTAAAATTTAACAAGATAAACATGATGATGAACAATGCTAATTTTTAATGAAATTTCAGTATTGAAGGTAGATTAAAATTGAAGAACAAAATGTGTTGTGAAAATATGATGGATGATGTGAGGATTATAACTTAGAACTTCAGGGGTGTTGGTTAGAAAGTTAGGGGAAGTGTAAAAGTTGTAAAATATGTCCGGCAACCATGAACTAAAAAGCAACATAGCTTAGTAGGTATGTGAGAATTCCATAACCAAATGCCAGAAAAAGTGCATCAGTGTCAAAGTGAGGGAGGAAACACATGAAACCGTATCATTCAGCAATCCTTGAAGGAGAGAAAAGGCCCGGGAGCCACTGATGCTCAGGTCAAGAGATTGTATGTCCCGCGCTAGCCACCGGGGGGCCCGTTGAAGTTACCCAAAAAAAAAGAGAGCTAACCGCGCTAAAAAGAGGAAATGCCGCGATTAAGAGAGAGAATGAACGATAAAGTACCAACCAAATGCCTCTTGAAAAGAACTTTCAAGGGAACAATCTATTTATGGCCCTGACATAGGAACCAGTTGCGCAAAAGTGCAAGTTGTGCTAGGGTTTAGGGGGGAAGAATGCACTTGAAGCTGGGAGTGTAGGACATTCTATGCGGTGCGTTGCTGATTTCTCGTGATGAGTCCGACTAATAGACGACCTAGTACTTTGGTTGATGGTACTTCGAGAAATTTCGAAGAGGAACTGGTGAGGTGTGATTGACTAACATGTCCTTGAGGGCTTTTCTCGTGTGTGGGTGGAGGCTAGTACAGTGTTTGTTGGTTGATGGTTTTAGTACTTTTGGAGTAACTGTTTGGATAGAACATTAGTTTGTTAGGTACTTGTGGTAGTAGTGTGGTGGAAGCATGTGTTATCCGTTTTAGTTTTGATGAGTTATGTACTCTGTGCTCTCAATGGGTTATGTACTGTTGTTAGGTAGTTCTTGGTAGTACATTAATTAATGTATGGGGTAAGGATAGTTAATGCAAAAAGTACATAAAAAAATTGGAACTAGAAGAGTCCCTATAGTATGGGGGGAGGGGGGGCATACGAACTTAGTTTCTGTAGTTGAAGGGGACAACAGTGACTTTTCAGGTCACAGGACTTGGATAAAGGCCAAGCAGGAATTATGATATATTTTATATTGTTTTTGGGGCTGTGCTTTGTGTTAGGGGGACTAGCAGTTGCATCTAACCCTTCTCCTTATTATGGGGTTGTAGGTTTGGTGTTATCTTCTGTTGTTGGCTGCGGATGATTAATGAGTCTTGGGCTTTCTTTTGTGTCATTGGTATTATTTATGGTCTATTTGGGGGGAATGTTGGTGGTTTTTGTTTATTCGGTGTCTTTGGCGGCGGATCCATTTCCGGAGACTTGGGGGGATTGGCGGGTTATAGGTTATGGGCTTGGTTTTGTGTTAGTACTGGTTTTGGGGGTGATGATGGGAGGTCCTGTTATAGGGTGAAAATTTGGAGTGGGCACTGTTGATGGAATGGAGATGTTTTTTGTTCGTATGGATTTTGGGGGCGCGGCGCTTTTTTATTCTTGAGGGGCAGGGCAGTTTTTAATTGCGGGGTGGGGATTGTTATTGACGCTGTTCGTTGTCTTGGAGCTTGTGCGAGGCTTGTCGCGTGGGGCTATTCGGGCGGTTTAAAGCGGCCCGGGGGCCGCCAGAAAATAGTTTAATGAAAAATGCCAGCTTTGGGAGTTGGAGACGGAGGTTTAAGTCCTTTTTTTCTGATGGTTGAGGGGAACTCTAAGAAGGGGGTAAGCCTTCATTCTTTGGCTTACAAGACCAATGTTTTTATAAACTATTAGAGTGTTATTAGTAGTTGAGTATTTTGTTTTCTAGGGCGCTTGTGAGGGGAAATAGGATTAGTAGGATGGTGAAGTAGGTTAGGGATGCAATTTGACCAATAATGATGAATGGGTGTTCTACTGGTTGGCTCCCAACTCATGTAAGGATGAGAAGATTTGCCACGAGGATTCAGAATAGGAGTTGCGATAGAGGTCGGAATGTTATTGTGCGTTGTTTAGACTTGTGAAGGAGGGGGGCTAAGAATAGGACTAGGACTGAGGCGGCTAGAGCCAAAACTCCTCCTAATTTGTTTGGGATAGATCGGAGGATAGCATATGCGAATAGGAAGTATCATTCTGGTTTGATGTGGGGAGGTGTTACTAGGGGGTTGGCTGGGGTGAAGTTTTCTGGGTCTCCCAGAAGGTTTGGGGAGAATATTGCTAGGGTTAGTAGGGGGGTGATTATTAGTAGGAAGCCTAGAAGGTCTTTTGTGGAGAAGTATGGGTGGAATGGGATTTTGTCACAGTTTGATGGGATACCTAGGGGGTTGTTGGAGCCGGTTTCGTGGAGGAAGGTTAAGTGAATAAGTGTAAGGCCTGCAATTATGAATGGGAGTAGAAAGTGTAGGGCGAAGAATCGAGTTAGTGTTGGGTTGTCTACGGAGAATCCACCTCAAGCCCATTCTACGAGGGTTTGCCCAATGTAGGGGATGGCTGAGAATAGGTTGGTGATTACTGTGGCGCCTCAGAATGATATTTGTCCCCATGGCAGGACGTAGCCTACGAAGGCTGTTGCTATTAGGGTTAGTAAGAGGATTACCCCTGTATTTCAGGTTTCTTTATATAGGTAGGAGCCGTAGTAGAATCCTCGTCCAATGTGCAGGTAGATGCAGATGAAGAAGAATGATGCGCCGTTTGCGTGGAGGTTCCGGATTAGTCATCCGTATTGGACGTTTCGGCAAGTGTGAGCGACTGATGAGAAGGCTAGGGTGGTGTCCGCGGTGTAGTGTATGGCTAGAAGGAGGCCTGTTAGGATCTGTGTTATTAGGCATAGGCCTAGGAGGGATCCGAAGTTTCATCAGGTTGAGATGTTTGATGGGGTTGGGAGGTCGATTAGTGAGTCGTTGATTATTTTTAGCAGGGGGTGGGATTTACGTAGGTTTGGGGCCATTGGTTTGGTTATATTGAAAGGAGGATAATTAGGATTGATAAAGCAAAGGAGCCGAGGTATGTTTTGATTAGGCCAGAGTGGATGGTGGTCGAGGTTTTAGAGGCTGCAAGTTGTAGGTCGGCTAGGCCTTCGGGTCCTATTTTTTTATACCAGGATAAGTCGATCAGGTGAGATGCAATTTTTTGTCCGTTGTTTAGTAGGGTTTTTGATCAGAGTCGGTGGGTAAGTGGATTGAAATATCCTAGTGAGGAGGAGAAATTAAGGTATGTGTTTTGTTTTGGTTGGGTTAGGGTTAGGGATGAGTTTGAGAGTTCTAGGGCGAGTACGATTCCCATTGTTGTAACCATTAGAGCTGCAATTTTTGTGATTGTTGGCATTGTTATTGGTGGGGTTTTGCAGGGGATTAGGTAGGATGTAATTAATAGTCCGGCGAGGATGCTGCCGAAAGCGAGGCGTAGGATTGGGGATGTGATTGTGGTGTTGTTTTCATTTGTAGGTGTAAGCGTAGCGGTTCGGGTGAAGTTAGTTTGGACCAGGAGGGTTATGCGGGTACTGTAGGTTGCGGTGAATGAGGTGGCTAGTAGGGTTAGAAGGAGGGCTCAGGAGTTTAGGTATGAGGTGTTTAGGTTTTCGATGATTAGGTCTTTTGAGTAGAATCCTGCTAGGAATGGAGTTCCTATTAGGGCGAGGTTGCCGATGGTTAGGCAGGAGGCTGTTGTCGGGAGTGTTTTTTGCAGTCCTCCCATTTTTCGGATGTCTTGCTCACCATTTAGGCTATGAATGATTGAACCAGAGCATAGGAATAGTATAGCTTTAAAGAAGGCATGGGTTGAGATGTGTAAGAAGGCGAGTTGGGGGAGGTTGAGTCCGATAGTGACTATTATTAGTCCTAGTTGGCTTGATGTGGAGAAGGCAATAATTTTTTTAATGTCGTTTTGGGTTAGTGCGCAGGTGGCGGCGAATAGTGTTGTTAGAGCGCCTAGGCATAGGCAGGTGGTTAGGGCCATTTGGTTGTTGGATAGTAGAGGGTGGGTTCGGATTAGTAGGAAGATTCCAGCTACTACTATGGTGCTTGAGTGCAGTAGAGCGGAAACTGGGGTAGGGCCTTCTATTGCAGCTGGTAGTCATGGATGTAGCCCGAATTGAGCGGATTTTCCTGTTGCAGCGAGAATGAGGCCTAGAAGAGGGAGGATTGGGGCTTGTGAGGGAGGGAGCTGGTGGAGTTCTCAGGTGTTTGTACGTGAAGCTAGTCATGCTATGCTTAGGATTAGCCCGATATCACCGATTCGATTGTATAGTACGGCTTGTAGAGCGGCGGTATTGGCTTCTGCCCGCCCGTATCATCAGCTGATGAGCAGGAAGGATATGATGCCTACGCCCTCTCATCCAATGAATAGTAAGAATATATTGTTGGCGAGGGTTAGAGTTAGCATGGCGATTAAAAATGTTAGGAGATATGAGAAGAATTTTGTGATATGGGGGTCTGATGATATGTATCATGATGCGAATTGAAGGATGGACCATGTTACGAATAGGGCAATGGGTAGGAATATCATGGAGTATTGGTCTATTTTTAGACTTAGTGGAATTTTAAAGTTTATGATGAACTTTCATTCTCAGGTAGTAATGATGTTGTCTGTGCCTGAGTAGATGAACAGGCTTATTGGGATAAGGCTGGTGAAGAAGGCAGTTTTTACGGCGCGGGTAATGGTGTGCGTGGAGTTTTTTAAGGAGCTCGATGCGAGTGGAAGCAAGGTTGGTGTTAGGACAATCAGGATTGTGAGGATTACGAGGGTATTAGGTAGAAGCGTGGGTTTGGTTATTTTTACTTTTACTTGGATTTGCACCAAGATGGGTGGCTCCTAAGACCAGTGGATTGACTGTTATCCTTTAAAAGTTTAAGGGGACTGAGGTTTTAGGCTCAGATGCGAGAGTTAGCAGTTCTTGTTGGTTTAAACCTCCCCTCGGCAGGTAAGAAGAATTTAACTTCTGTCTTTAGGATCACAGGCTAACGTTTTGGTTAAACTATACTTGCATGAAGGGGTGAGAGTGTGTCTTGAGATTAGGGCGGGTTTTAGAATTAGTAGGAGTAGTGGAATGATGTGGAGGGCTATTAAGAGGTGTTCTCGTGAGTTTGAGTTTTGTATGTGTGTGATGTGAGTTGGTAGTGGGCCTCGTTGGGTAGTGGTAAATATGAATAGGGTGTATGAGGCTGTTAGGAATGTTGCGGTTCCGGTTATGAGGATGGTGAGAGGAGATCAATTGAATAATGCTACCATGATGGTTAGTTCGGCTATGAGGTTGGTTGTAGGGGGTAGGGCCATGTTTGTAAGATTTGCTAGGAGTCATCATGTTGCTATGAGTGGGAGGAGAGGTTGGAGGCCTCGGGCTAGGAATAGGATGCGGCTGTGGGTTCGCTCGTAGTTTGTGTTGGCTAGGCAGAATAGTATTGAGGAGGTTAATCCATGGGAGATTATCAGTATTATGGCTCCTGAGAACGATCAATGGGTTTGGATTATACTTGCGGCAATAACTAGTCCTATGTGGCTAACAGAAGAATAGGCAATGAGTGATTTTAAATCTGTTTGTCGGAGGCAGATGGAGCTGGTTATGAGAGCTCCTCAGAGGGCTAGTGTGAGGAATGGGTAGCATAGGGTGTTTGGGATGGGGCCTGTTAGAAGAGTGATCCGTATGATTCCGTATCCGCCGAGTTTAAGGAGAAGGGCGGCAAGGAGTATAGAGCCTGCGATTGGAGCCTCTACGTGGGCTTTTGGTAATCAAAGGTGGAGGCCATATAGAGGGGCTTTTACTATGAATGCTGTTAGAAGGGCTAGGTTTGATAGCAGGTTTGCTCATGAGTTGTGGGTTATAAGGGGGGGTTGGAGTTCTAGGATTGCGAGGTGGAGTGTTCCGGTTTGTACTTGAAGATATAAGATTGCAACTAGTAGGGGGAGGGAGCTGATTAGAGTATAGAATAATAGGTAGATGCCGGCGCTTAGGCGTTCTGGTTGATTGCCTCATCGTGTGATTAGGATTAGGGTAGGGATTAGTGTGGCTTCGAATGAAATGTAGAATAAGGTGAGTTCTGTGGTTGAGAAGGCTAGGATGATAAACGGTTGAACTGTAATGAGGGTTGTGATGAAGATTCGTTTTCGGGCATGTGGTTCGTGTTGCAGGTGGTTTTGACTAGCTAGGATTATTAGTGGGAGAAGTCAGCATGATAGGACTGCTAGTGGGGCGGAGGTTTGGTCGATTCCAGTCCATTGGGTGAGGTTTTTGTAGGGGAAGTACGAGGGTAAGATTCATTGGAGGCTTAGGGTGGCGATTGCAAAGCTATGTGAGACGGTGTTAGTTCATAGGAATTTTTGGGGGGATAGAAGTGCTGTGGGGAGGAGTATTACTGTTGGTAGGATAATTTTTAGCATTGTAGGAGGTTCAAGTTGTGTAGGTGGTCTGAGCCGTGGGTGCGTGTGGAGGCAACTAGTATTGCCAGGCCTGTGCCCGCCTCGCAGGCCGAGAATGCGAGTATTAGAATTGGCAGGAGGGTGGAGGATGTTATTAGGTTTTCGGCTGGCCATATAGATAGTGCAATGTATATAGAGAGTATTATGCTCTCTAAGCATAGTAGGGCGGAGACTAAATGGGTTCGGTGGAATGCTAGTCCTAGTATGCTTAGGGTAAATGCTGAGTAGAAGCTTAGGTGCATGAGTGACATTAAGAAGGTCATAGGATTGAGCTATGATTTGCTGAGTCGAAATCAGCTGTCTTGGGTTAGACTAACTTTCTTTTTACTCTGCTCATTCTAAGCCTCCTTGGGTTCACTCATAGATTAACCCTAGGGTGAGCAAGAGGGTGATGGTGAAGGTTCAGATTAAAGTGGTAGTGGGGGATTGAAGCTGCGTTGCTCATGGAAGGGGGAGGAGGAGGGCAATCTCAAGGTCGAATAGGAGGAATAGGATGGCTACTGAGGAAGAATCGAATTGAGAAGGGTAGTCGAGCGGATCCTAGTGGATCGAATCCACATTCGTAGGGTGATAGTTTTTCTGAATCTGGTGTGATTTGGGCAAGTCAGAAGTTTAGTATGACTAGGAGAGCAGTGAGTGCGAGCGATAGGGTGAGTATGAATGTAATTATGTTGATTGCTCTTCTCTGGGGTTAGACCAGATTTTAAAGATTGGAAGTCAATTGTAATGGATATACTAGAAGAGCAAGATCCTCATCAGTAGATAGTTATATAGAGGAATAATCAGATGACATCTACGAAGTGTCAGTATCATGCTGCTGCTTCAAAGCCAAAGTGATGGTTAGATGTGAAGTGGAATTTGATTAGGCGTAGGAGGCAGATGAGTAGGAAGAGGGATCCAATGATCACGTGAAGGCCGTGGAATCCTGTGGCGACAAAGAATGTGGAGCCATACACGCCGTCAGCAATTGAGAATGGGGCTTCGTGGTATTCTATTGCTTGCAGTGCTGTGAAGTATAATCCTAGAAGGACTGTTAGGGTTAGAGCTTGGGTTGCTTGCTTTTGGTGTCCCTCCGTGATACTATGGTGGGCTCATGTTACTGTGACGCCGGAGGCTAGGAGAATGGTTGTGTTCAGTAGAGGCACGTCTATGGGATTTAGTGGTTGGATGCCTGTGGGTGGTCATTGTCCACCTAGCTCAGGAGTGGGGGCTAGGCTTGAGTGAAAGAATGCTCAGAAGAAGCCTAGGAAGAAGAAGGCTTCGGATGTGATGAATAGGATTATCCCGTATCGCAGGCCTTTTTGGACTGTAGGGGTATGGTGACCTTGGAATGTTCCTTCTCGTACAATATCTCGTCACCATTGGAGTATTACTAGTAGTGTGGAGATAAGGCCTAAAGACAACAGGGTTGCGGAGTTGTGGTGGAACCATATGATGAGCCCTGAGGTGGTAAGTAAGGCGGCGGCTGCTCCGAATAGGGGTCATGGGCTTGGGTCTACTATGTGGTAGGAGTGTGCTTGGTGGGCCATTAGATATTTTCTTGTAAGTAGAGGCTTAGAAGGAGTACGAATACGTAAGCTTGGATTATGGCTACTGCTACTTCTAGGATAGTTAGTAGGAGTAGTACACAGGCAGTTAGGGCTGAGATGGCAGGTATGATGGAAAATAGAACTGCAGTAGCTGTCGAGATCAGTTGGATTAGTAAGTGTCCTGCTGTCAGGTTAGCTGTGAGGCGGACCCCTAGGGCGAGGGGTCGAATTAGGAGGCTGGTAGTTTCGATCATGATTAGGGCTGGGATTAGTGGAGTGGGGGTGCCTTCGGGTAAAAGGTGGCCTAATGAGGCAGAGGGTTGATTTCGGAGACCTGTGAGGAGAGTAGCTAGCCATAGTGGGAAGGCCAGTGCCAGGTTTATGGATAGTTGTGTGGTTGGGGTGAATGTGTATGGGAGTAGGCCTAGCAGATTAATTGAAAGAAGGAAGATTATGAGTGATGATAAGATGAGGGCTCATTTGTGGCCTTTTTTGTTTAGCGGAATTATTAGTTGCTTTGTGATTGTGTAGATGAATCATGATTGTAAGGTGGACATTCGGTTTGTGATTCATCGGTTACCTGGGGAGGGGAATAGTAAAGTTGGGAATAGCAAAGAGATGAGGATTAGGGGAATTCCGAGTAGGTAGGGGCTTATAAATTGGTCAAAGAAGCTTAGGTTCATGGTCAGGGTCAGGATGGGGTTTTTGTGCTTGTTGGGGTTTTCTCTGAGGGGGTGTTAGTAGGTGCAAATGAGAGAAGTTTGGGTTGGATGATTAGTGAGAAGGTTAATCATGATATAATTATGATGAATAGTCATGGGTTTGGGTTTAGTTGAGGCATGTCATTAGGGAGGGTCAGTGGTCCTCTTTCTCTAGCTTAAAAGGCTAGTGCTGTTGCATAGCTTCCTAGTGGTTAGGATGATAGGAGGGATGATCAGCTCTCGAAGTGTGGGAGAGGAGCTGACTCTACTACAATAGGTATGTAGCTGTGGTTGGCTCCGCAGATTTCTGAGCATTGGCCGTAGAAGATGCCTGGTCGTGTGGCGATGAATGATGTTTGATTAAGTCGCCCTGGGATGGCGTCAGTTTTCACTCCTAGAGTTGGCACTGCTCAGGAGTGTAGGACGTCGCTGGCAGTGACGATGATGCGGATTGGTGATTCTATTGGGATGACGACTCGGTGGTCTACTTCTAGTAGGCGGAAGTGGCCCAGGGGTAGCTCTGCTGTTGGGATCATGTATGAGTCGAATGTTAGATCTTTGAAGTCTGTATATTCGTAGGACCAGTATCATTGATGTCCGATGGCTTTTAGTGTGAGATCTGGTTCGTCGATTTCGTCTATTATGTATAAGATCTGTAAGGATGGGAGGGCAAGTAGGATAAGGACGATGGCTGGTAGGATTGTTCAGATTAATTCTACTTCTTGAGCGTCTACAGTGTTTGAGGAGAGTTTTTCTATTAGTATTAGGGTTAGGAGGTATAGCACTAGACTGCAGATTGCTAGCGCTACTATGAGGGCGTGGTCGTGGAATTCGACAAGTTCTTCTATGATTGGGGATGAAGCGTCTTGGAATCCTAGTTGGGAGTGGTTGGCCATATGTAAGATGTACAGGGTTTTCATCTGTGATTTAGCTTTGACAAAGCTATGTAATGATTTTACTAACACCTTATAAGAAAGAAGCATGAGTGGTTTAATGTGGCTGGCTTGAAACCAGTATGTGGGGGTTCGATTCCTCCCTTTCTTGGATTTGGACGAAGGCAGGCTCCTCAAAGGTGTGGTATGGGGGAGGGCAGCCGTGGATTCATTCGATGTTGGTAGCTGTTAGTTCTGGTTGGATAACTTTTCGCTTTGAGGCAAGAGCTTCTCAGATGGTAAATATTAGTATGATTACAGCTGTTATTGAGATGAGTGAGCCGATGGAGGACAGGGTGTTTCACAGGGTGTAGGCATCTGGGTAATCTGAGTATCGTCGAGGCATGCCGGCTAGGCCTAGGAAATGTTGTGGGAAGAAGGTTAGGTTTACGCCTGCGAACATTACTCCGAAATGGGCTTTAGATCAGGTAGGGTGTAGTGTGAATCCTGTGAATAGGGGGAATCAGTGGGTGAATCCGGCTAGGATTGCAAATACAGCGCCTATAGAAAGTACATAGTGGAAGTGAGCTACTACGTAGTATGTGTCATGTAATGCAATGTCTAGTGAAGAGTTTGCTAGGACTACTCCAGTGAGTCCTCCTACGGTGAATAGGAAGATGAATCCTAGGGCTCATAGTATTGGTGGGTCTCATTTGATTGTTCCGCCGTGTAGTGTGGCTAGTCAGCTAAAGACTTTAATTCCAGTAGGAATGGCGATGATTATTGTGGCGGATGTGAAGTATGCTCGTGTGTCTACGTCCATGCCTACGGTAAATATGTGGTGGGCTCATACAATAAAGCCTAGGAATCCAATGGATAGTATAGCTCAGACCATGCCCATGTAGCCGAATGGTTCCTTTTTACCGGTGTAGTATGTTACTACATGTGAGATGATTCCGAATCCTGGTAGGATGAGGATGTAAACTTCAGGATGGCCAAAAAATCAGAATAAATGTTGGTAGAGGATAGGATCTCCTCCCCCAGCAGGGTCAAAGAATGTAGTGTTTAGGTTTCGGTCTGTGAGTAGTATGGTAATTCCAGCAGCGAGTACTGGGAGTGAGAGAAGTAGTAGGACGGCAGTGATAAGGACTGATCAAACGAATAAGGGAGTTTGGTATTGTGTTAGGGCAGGTGGTTTTATGTTGATTGCAGTGGTAATAAAGTTGATTGCTCCTAGGATTGATGAGATGCCCGATAGATGTAGGGAGAAGATTGCTAGATCTACTGATGCTCCTGCATGGGCTAGGTTACCGGCTAGTGGGGGGTAGACGGTTCATCCTGTGCCTGCGCCTGCTTCTACGGTGGAGGAGGCAAGAAGAAGAAGAAATGAAGGTGGCAGGAGTCAAAAGCTTATGTTATTTATACGTGGAAATGCTATGTCAGGTGCTCCAATTATTAGAGGGATTAGTCAGTTTCCAAAGCCTCCGATCATGATTGGCATAACTATAAAGAAAATTATTACGAAGGCATGGGCGGTGACGATTACATTATAGATTTGGTCGTCTCCTAATAATGTGCCTGGTTGGCCAAGTTCTGCTCGGATTAGCAGGCTGAGGGCGGTTCCAACCATCCCGGCCCATGCTCCGAAGATCAGGTATAGGGTGCCAATGTCCTTGTGGTTGGTTGAAAATAATCATCGATTGATAAAAGTCACAGGTAAGATGGCTGAGTGTTGTAGGCGTTAGGCTGTAGTCCTTTTTACAGAGGTTTGATTCCTCTTCTTATCGGCCTTGTAGTGAAATTCACGGTGAGTTGCAAACTCACTAATGTACATTAGATGTGTGCCGGGGTCTGGATAGATTGAAGCTCGCTGGTTTGAGCGCCTAGCTGTTAACTAGGAGTATGTGGGATCGAGGCCCATTAATCTAGATAAGGTTCTAGCTTAATTAAAGCGCTTGAGTTGCATTCAGGAGATGCAGGTTAGTGGCCTGCGAGTCTTAACAGAAACTAAGAGGGTCTAACTCTTGTTTAAGGCTTTGAAGGCCTTCGGTTTAATAGGCTATCCTAAGTTTCTTAGATGGAGGCAAGGATTATGGGGGATAGTGGTAGTAGGAGGGTTGATATGGAGGAGAGTGTGGCGATTAGGGTGTTTGTGTGTTTATTGGTATATCATTGTTTTATGTGGTTTGTGGGGCTTGGTGGCAGGGTGATTGTTGAGTAGTAGGCTAGACGAAGGTAGAAGAATAAGCCTAGTAGGGATAGAATGGCGATGATTGTGGCGGCGGTGGCTATCTCTTGTTTAGAAAGTTCTTGAATGATAAGCCATTTTGGCAGGAAGCCTGTTAGTGGGGGTAGGCCTGCTAATGAGAGTAGTGCTATTATTAGGGTCGTATTAAGTACAGGGGCTTTTGTTCAAGATGTTATTATTATTGATAGTTTGAGGGACTTTGTGGTGTTGAGGGTTAAGAAGATAACACCGGTTATAGTACAGTAGAGGTAGAAGGTTATTAATGTTAGCTCTGGGCTATAAATGAGGATAATAGCTATTCATCCTAGGTGGGAGATTGATGAGAAGGCCAGGATTTTTCGGGTCTGGGTCTGATTAAGTCCTATTCATCCCCCCAGGGCGACTGAAGTGATTGCTATTGTGGTAAGTAGGGTGGGGTTTAGTGAGTGGGATGTGAGGAGGAGGATGGTGATTGGGGGAAATTTTATTACTGTTGATAAGAGTATGGCTGTAATTAAGGGGGAGCCTTGTAAGACCTCTGGAAATCAGAAATGGAAGGGTACTAGGCCAAGTTTTATTGCGATTGCTGCAGTTAGTAGTAGGGATGATGTGGGGTGGTTTAGTTGTGTGATGTCTCATTGTCCTGTGTATCAAGCATTGACTATGCTTGAGAATAATAGTAAGGTGGAGGCAGCGGCTTGTACAAGGAAGTACTTAATCGCTGCTTCAATAGCTCGCGGGTGATGAGATTTTGAAATAAGGGGGGTGATGGCTAGAGTGTTGATTTCGAGTCCAGCTCAGGCTGATATTCAGTGGTTGCTAGAAATGGTAATGGTTGTTCCTAGCATGAGACTTATGGAGAATGTTAATTTGGCGTAAGGGTTCATTAATAAGGGAAGGGGTTAAACCATCATTTTCGGGGTATGGGCCCGATAGCTTGTTTAGCTGACCTTATTAGGAAATAATATAATGGAAGTATGGAGAGTTTTGATCTCTTTTGTGCGGGTTCGACTCCCGTTTTTCTAATGCCTAATGTCAGGAAATGAGAGGGTTGGTGTACCTCTATGTTCACTTTATCATAGTGACCCTTTAGCATTCAGGCACATTTCCTTAGGTAAGGAGGTAGGCCTGCGTAACAGATAGGTATGCTGGTATGTCAAAGGCATAGTGCTAGGGTTAGTGGTAGGAAGTTCTTTCACAATAGGTGTATAAGTTGGTCATAGCGGAATCGAGGGTATGAAGCGCGGATTCATAAAAACCCAGAGGACAGGAGGAGGGTCTTTGTGGCTAGGATGATTGGAAATAGCTCGGAAGAGGGGTTTAATATGCTTGGGTTGAAGAATAGGATGGAAGTTAGTGCGTTTATGAGTATAATATTGGCATACTCAGCAAGGAAGAATAGTGCGAAGGGGCCGGCGGCGTATTCCACGTTAAATCCGGATACTAATTCTGATTCTCCTTCTGTTAAGTCAAAGGGGGCTCGGTTTGTTTCAGCAAGGGTGGAGATATATCATATTATGGCTAAAGGTCAGGAGGAGAAGATTAGATATAGGGGTTCTTGGGTGGTGGCTAAGGTGTTCAAGGTGTAGTTTCCGGTTAAAATAATTAGCGAGAGAAGGATGATAGCGAGGGTCACTTCGTAGGAAATAGTTTGGGCTACTGCTCGAAGGGCCCCGATCAGGGCGTATTTGGAGTTTGAGGCTCAGCCCGACCACAAGATTGAGTACACAGCTAGACTAGATATTGCAAGAAGAAATAGGAGGCCTAGGTTTAGATCAGCGAGAGGGAATGGGAGTGGGAGTGGAATTCAGATTGTTATTGCTAGCAGTAGGGCAAGTATGGGGGTTGTAATGAATAAAAGGGGGGAGGATGTTGATGGGCGAATTGGCTCTTTAATGAATAGCTTAACTCCGTCTGCCATTGGTTGGAGGAGTCCAAATGGGCCAACAATGTTAGGCCCCTTGCGGGCTTGTATGTAACTTAGTACTTTTCGTTCCACCAGGGTTAAGAAGGCTACTGCGACTAAGATTGGGACAATGTAGGAAAGAGCCATAGTAAGGTATGCAATAGGTTGAGGTCAGGTCATGTGGGGAGCTAGGGAGAGGATTTGAACCTCTGGGTAAAGGGCTTAAGCCTTCTGCATTTGCCGGGCTCTGCCACGCTAGCGGTCCTTTTCTAGGAGGGGGGAGGGGGGTGCTCCTTTTGTAATTTAGTTAGATTCATTACTTAAAGAGGGGGCATGCTTGTTGTATTGGCCCCACTTTCCCGGTCCTTTCGTACTGGGGAAAGTCGATCATAGATAGAAACCGACCTGGATTGCTCCGGTCTGAACTCAGATCACGTAGGACTGTTAATCGTTGAACAAACGAACCCTTAATAGCGGCTGCACCATTAGGATGTCCTGATCCAACATCGAGGTCGTAATCCTCCTTGTCGATAGGGGCTCTTGAAGGAGATTGCGCTGTTATCCCTGGGGTAGCTTGGTTCATTGATCAGGTAGGTACTGGGTCTGATTGCTGTTAGCACTTTGAGGGGTGGCACTTAGTGAAGATTTGTGGTCTTATGTTTGGAGGTTCTGTCGTTCTCCAGGGTCGCCCCAACCAAAAAATGTTAGTCAATGCTCTCTGGATAGTGGGCCTGTTAGGATTTGTATTAGGGAGGTGACTATTGATTTTTAAGTTCCACAGGGTCTTCTCGTCTTATGTGGGCATTCTCGCTTTTGCACGGGAAGACCAATTTCACTGATTATCTACAAGAGACAGTTGAGATCTCGTTTAGCCATTCATACAGGTCCCGATTTATGAGACAATTGATTGCGCTACCTTCGCACGGTTAGGATACCGCGGCCGTTAAACATGGTGTCACTGGGCAGGCATCACCTTCAATACTTGTATAGCTGAAGGCTATGTTTTTGGTAAACAGTCGGGTCTCGGGCTTGCCTAGTTCCTTTTGTAGATTTTAATCTTTCTGGTTAGCGCTCCTGGGTGGGGGCAACAGGTTTAGGAATACAGGTTCTTGTGGGGTTTAGGTATTTTAGTCTGTTAATAATGTGTGAATGTAAGTTTGCGCTGATAAGAGGAGGTGGTGGGTCCAAGTTACTCATTTTAGCATTAATTCTCCTATTGGCATAGGTTGGCCCGTTATAAGTAAGGGAGTTGTATTGTTGGGATATTTTTATTGAAGGAGCTTTGACGCACTCTTTATTGGTGGCTGCTTAAAGGCCCACGGGTCAGGTAAGTTGGCAATTTATCCGCTAGAGGAGACTGTGTTCTTTCTTAAAGGAGCTGTACCTCCTTTAAGTTGCTCTTGGCCGGACTACAGCGGGGTGAGTGGACGGCCTTTAGGGGCGGGCCAAGGGTGAACTAAAATTCGCTTCACGGGCAACCAGCTATCACCCAGCTCGATTGGCTTTTCACCTCTACTAACAAGTCATCCCACTCTTTTGCAACAGAGACGGGTTCGCTCGGGACAGCTGCTTGAGAGTAGCTCGCTTGGGTTTCGGGGGGGTAAGCTAAGATTCGTCTTGCTTGGCTATTTCTTGCTAAATCATGATGCAAAAGGTACAAGGGTTAGTCTTTGCTGTTTATGGCTTAGGGTTTTCATTGTTATTTCACCTTTCCCTTACGGTACCGTTAAATATGCTATAGCGCCAGGTAACTCTTTTCTATCGCCTATACTAAGTTGTTGGAATGTTTTAGTTTAGGGTTTCTAGTTGTTTTTTAATGGTCAGTCAGGCATGGTGGTTGGGCTAGGAGGTGGCTTCAAGGCAATCTGTATAGTTGCAGATATCTCTCAGGTGTAAGCTGAGCGCTTTGGTGTTATAGCTATGCCTTGGTGTGCTAAGTGCACCTTCCGGTACACTTACCTTGTTACGACTTACCTCGTCTTTGGCTAGAAATTGGAGTTAATTACTTGTGTTAGTAGCTCATGAGGAGGGTGACGGGCGGTATGTACGTGCCCCGGGGCCGATTTTAAGATGACATTGTGGTTCAACTTTACTGCTAAATCCGCCTTCTGGGGGAGTTTCATATCCCCTTTCGTAATTTTCTAGAATAGAAAATGTAGCCCATTTCTTCCGCTCCATGGGCTATACCTTGACCTGTCTTTTTAGCGTGGTTGGGCTGCTGTGTTCACTGTTGTTCTTTCAGGATAGGTGGACTGGCGACGGCGGTATGTAGGCTGAGCAAGCAAGGAGCGGTTGGGTGTAGCGTGGATTATCGATTATAGAACAGGCTCCTCTAGGTGGGTTTGAGGCACCGCCAAGTCCTTAGAGTTTTAAGCGTTTGTGCTCGTAGTTCTCAGGCGGACACTTTAGTCTAGGAAGTGTCAAGATTTAAGGCTAGGCATAGTGGGGTATCTAATCCCAGTTTGTGTCTTAGCTTTCGTGGCATTAATTAGGTCGTGCTGGCTAGGATCTTCTTTTTGGAGTTCTTCTACACATCTTGTGCTTGTGACAGCTCAGTTGTGTTTTGGTACTAGCCCGATGGATATTGTCGTGCCACTCTTTACGCCGTGCTGCCGTTGGTTTGGGTCTCTTGTATGGCCGCGGCGGCTGGCACAAGATTAACCAGCCCTTGGGTTTGCCATAACTAAGTCAAGTTTACACTTATTGCTTAATGTTAATTACTGCTGAGTACCCGTGGGGGTGTGGCTGAGCAAGGTGTTTTGGGCTACGGTGTCAGTGTGCCTGATACCTGCTCCTTTTGTCTTGGTAAGGTGTTTATGGGCATTTACACTGGGGTGCGGATACTTGCATGTATATGTTTGGCAACAATCAACGGTAAGGTTAGGACTAAGTCTTTTGTCCTTGGACATTTTTGTGGCGTCGTCTTAGCATCTTCAGTGCTATGCTTTGTAATTAAGCTACAGGGAC